GTACTATCAATAAAAAGACGTGTTATGCTTTTTTCATTTTGATTAATTCGATGGAGATATGTCTTCTTCTTCCAAAAAAAATATTTCCTTTCATTATTTTTCACTGTTACTAAATCTAATAAATTCATTTTTTTTTTTACTTTTTTTTTTTCTTCTTTACCCCATAAAGATAATGAATATAATGAATCATTTTCTTTTCCATTCCAATTTTGAAAATGAACGTTTAAATATCCTTCAAAAACAAGTAAATAGATGCGAAACATATAAAATGCAGTTAATCCAGCTGTGAAACAAGCTAATATTGCGAAAATTGGCAAATACAACCAAGTATCAGTAATAATCTCATCTTTGGACCAAAAACAAGCAAAGGGTGGAATACCACAAAGAGAGAGCGTACCTATAAAAAAAGCAGTTTTTGTTATTGGGGTATGTTTTGTTAACCCGCCCATAAGAACCATATTTTGACTTTTTTCTGGAGAATATCCAACAATAGCTTCCATTGAATGAATAATAGATCCGGATCCTAAGAACAACAATGCTTTTGAATAAGCATGAGTAATCAAATGGAATAGAGCGGCTCTATAGGAGCCCATACCTAGAGCTAACATCATATAACCCAATTGAGACATTGTAGAATAGGCCAAATTTCTCTTAATATCTTTTTGAGCAATAGCTAAAGTAGCTCCCAATACTAATGTTATTATACCTATGAAAGCTATTCCACTCATTATGGGGGGTATTACTATGAAAAGAGGAAGAAGTCGAGCTACAAGAAAAATGCCCGCCGCTACCATAGTAGCAGCATGTATAAGAGCGGAAATAGGAGTAGGTCCTTCCATAGCATCTGGTAACCATACATGAAGGGGGAATTGGGCAGATTTAGCAACAGAACCACAAAATAACAATAGGGCACACAAAGTAACAAAAAAAACATTAACGTCATTATTATAAATCAAGTTATTGAATATTTGAAACAAATCCCGAAATTCCAAACTACCCGTTATCCAATAAAGACCCAAAATTCCTAATAATAAACCAAAATCCCCGATACGATTAGTTACAAACGCCTTTTGACAAGCATTTGCTGCAATAGGACGTGTAAACCAAAAACCAATTAATAGATAAGAACACATTCCAACCAATTCCCAAAAAATATAAATTTGTATCAAATTAGAACTAGTAACTAATCCCAACATTGAAGTATTAAAAAAACTCATATAAGCAAAAAATCTCAAAAATCCTTGATCATGAGTCATATAATTATCACTATAAATAAGAACCAAAATGCCAACAGTAGTGATTAATATTAACATAATAGAGGTAAGTGAATCGATCAAGTAACCAAACTCTAAAGAAAGATCATTATTTATAGTCCAAGACCACACATATTGATAGATAGAACTCTTATTGTTATAGATTTGATGAATCGACAGATCGACCGAAAAGAGCATAACTATACCTAACAAAAAAATACTCGGAAAAGCCCACATACGGCGAAGATTTTTTGTTGCGCTGGGAAAAAGTAGAAGTACCACCCCTATCAACAGAGGAACTGGAAGTGGAATAAAAGGTATGATCCATGAAGATTGATGTGTATATTCCATACAAAAAAAAGAAAAAAAAAATTGGATTTGTAATGAGTTTTGTTTCTTATTCGCCGGTTTTATCTCTTTTGTAAAGCGTTCAGTTAATAAAAAAGAGTGAACAACGTGAACATATAAATAGAATTTTATATTCTTCTGGAATCTTTGCACAATACTTCCAATATTGAAAAGTAAAAATGTAAAAACGGTCCAATAAAAAAAAAATTCCTAGTGAAAAAATGAACTTTATTTTTAGTAATATTTTTGACTATTAATAAATAATAAAATAACTAATAAAATATTTATTAAAATTCTCATAAAAACCAAATTTGTCAAATAAGAATTTAATTTTTTTATTTGACAATTATACAAATATTCTTTTCTATAGAGCGCGTATCAAAAATTGTACCAAAACTGAGAACATTCGTTTCTTTTTATATGTATAAAAAGTTATTATATGACATAACTAAATCAAATAATAATTTTTGTCTTTTATTTATATTCAGAAGCATTCGTTTAGTTTCGAACTTATTGATTTTTTACATTACAATACAACTATGTTTGGCAAAATTTTTGAAAAAGTGTTATAGTTATAATATTCAATGTTTTACTTTAGATAGAAAAAAAGGGATAAGATATATGGCAAATTAATCAAAGAACAATAAGTTTTCATTTACAGAAATACAGAAAAGAGGATATGTCTTTCACATGACCTGTAGCAATGGAAAAAAAAAATAATATTAGTTGGATGGCAGTTCCAAAGAAACGCACTTCTAGATCAAAAAAAAAAATCCGGAAAAACGTTTGGAAAAAGCGAGGATATTGGACAGCATTGAAAGCTTTTTCATTAGCGCAATCAATTTCTACAGGGAATTCAAAAAGTTTTTTTGTATAACAAATACAAACGTTGGAAAAATCTAAATTAGCTGGATTCAAGGAATATTCTCTAATATTGAATTGCTTTTTTTTAATAAAGATTTTTTTATATTTTAAAAATGAATTAATAAATTCAATTCAAATGGATTTTATAACTCAGATATTTTTATTAACTCATATATATCTATTTTAGAATAAGAAAAAAAAACATCCTTTGAATGTAATACTAAATTAGTGAAAATATATATATATATATAATTAATTTAATAATAAATAATAAAAATTTAAAAAAACAATAAAGAATATAAATAATCTATTATTTAGATAGAAATATATTCTATATTTAAATAGAATAATAATAAAATTATATATAATAATAATATTATAAAAAAGATAATAATCTAAGCCATTTTATTATAAATTTATTCAATTCAAATAATTATAATAGAATTCCTTTCATTCTTTAATGTTTATTTTATTATAAATATATAAAATTATATTTTTATCGATTCTTTCAATCTCGACGATTGAGAAAAAATCGGTTATTATGATTTCGAGTAAGCCGCTATGGTGAAATTGGTAGACACGCTGCTCTTAGGAAGCAGTGCTAGAGCATCTCGGTTCGAGTCCGAGTGGCGGCATGGCATCTTATCTTCTAAAAGAGTAAGTCCTATAATGAATTAAATTTCCGATTTCTCGTTCTAGTATTAGTATTCAGACACTCTTTTTCATTTTTTTTTTGTTTTTTTTTATGATACTTTCAACTTTAGAGCATATATTAACTCATATATCGTTTTCGGTCGTATCAATTTTAATTTCAACTCATTTGATAACCTTATTAGTCAATGAAATCTTAGGATTATATGATTCGTCCAAAAATGGTATGATAATAACCTTTTTCTGTATAACGGGATTGTTAGTTACTCGCTGGATTTTTTCGGGCCATTTACCATTTAGTGATTTGTATGAATCATTAATCTTCCTTTCCTGGGGTTTTTCCATTTTTCATATGATTTTATGTTTTAAAAAAAAGAAAAACGATTTAAGTACAATAATCGCACCAAGTGTTATTTTTACCCAAGGCTTTGCTACTTCGGGTATTTTTACCGAAATGCATCAATCTGCAATATTAGTACCCGCTTTACAATCTCATTGGTTAATGATGCACGTAAGTATGATGATATTTGGCTATGCAGCTCTTTTATGTGGATCGTTATTATCAGTAGCCATTTTAATTATTACATTTCGAGAAGTCATACAAATTTTTTGTCAAAGCAATGATTTCGATTTATTAAATCAATCATTTTATTTTGCTGAGATCAAATACATGAATATGAATGAAAGAAACAATGTTTTAGAAAAAACGTATTTTTCTTCTTCTAGAAATTATTACAGGTCTCAGTTTATTCAACAATTGGATCGTTGGAGTTATCGTATTATTAGTCTGGGTTTTATATTTTTAACGATAGGTATTCTTTCAGGAGCAGTATGGGCTAATGAGGCATGGGGGTCATATTGGAATTGGGATCCAAAGGAAACTTGGGCCTTTATTACTTGGACCATATTTGCGATTTATTTACATACTAGAAAAAATAAAAAATTGGAAGGTGTAAATTCTTCAATAGCGGCCTCTCTGGGCTTTTTTATAATTTGGATATGTTATTTGGGGATCAATCTATTAGGTATAGGATTACACAGTTATGGTTCATTTCCATCTAATTGAATTAAAGTGAGTAAAGGACCTGACAAATAAATAAAGCATATATATATATAATTATTATATATAAGAAATTTTTTTATAGATATATAAATAGAAAAATAAATAAATATCGAAATATACAGAAACTTCGAATAAAATAAATCGTCGAGAACCCTTTCAATCAAGTAATGTAATGATTCAAGGGGTTCTCACAAACAATAAACATATTCGATTACATTTTTTCTTATTATGGGTTTTTTTCTTTTTGATTTTGGGTTTTATTCAATTATTCACGAGAAAACTTTTTAGAAAAAAGTCGATAGAATGGCTTCAACCTTGTCAACCGAGAATGATAAAATGAAATCTGGATAAATACCAATACCTATTACGGGTATAAGGATAGAAATCGAAATAAATAATTCTCGCGGCCCAGAATCAAAAAAATACGAGTTTGGTGTATTAAAAAGCTTGTATCCATAGAACATCTGCCGTAACATGGATAATGAATAAATAGGAGTTAATATTATTCCAATTGCTGTTATAAAAGTTATTAGTATTTTTGTCATTAAAAGATATTTTTGGCTGGTAATTATTCCCCAAAAAACTATCAATTCTGCAACAAAACCGCTCATGCCCGGCAATGCAAGGGAAGCCATCGATAAGATACTGAAAACCGTGAATATTTTTGGCATTGGAATAGCCATTCCGCCCATTTCGTCAAGATAAAGAAGACGTAGTCTATCATAACTAGTTCCCGCCAAGAAAAAAAGCGAAGCGCCAATAAATCCATGAGATATTATTTGTAAAATGGCCCCATTGAGCCCCGTATCGCTTATGGAACCAATTCCAATAATTATGAAACCCATATGAGATACCGAGGAATAAGCTATTCTTTTTTTTAAATTACGTTGACCAAAAGATGTTGAAGCTGCATAGATTATTTGAATTGAACCTAATATCATTAACCAAGGGGAAAATATAGAATGAGCGTGGGGTAATAATTCCATATTAATTCGAACCAATCCATACGCTCCCATTTTTAATAAGATTCCGGCTAAAAGCATACAAGTGCTGTAATGTGCCTCTCCGTGGGTGTCTGGTAACCATGTATGTAAGGGTATAATCGGCAATTTGACAGCAAAAGTAAAAAGAAATCCCATATAGAATATTAGTTCGAGCGCCGCGGGATACGATTGATTAGTTAATGTTTCCAAATTTAATGTCGGTTCATTAGAAGCATAGAAACCGATACCTAGAATTCCCATTAATAAAAAAACAGAACTTCCCGCAGTGTATAAAATAAACTTTGTAGCGGAATACAAACGTTTTTTCCCCCCCCACATGTATAAAAGTATATAAACTGGAATTAATTCTAATTCCCACATGATGAAAAAAAGTAAAATGTCTCGAGAAGAAAATGGTCCTATTTGACCGCTATACATTGCTAACATCAGGAAATGGAATAATCGGGATTCTCGAGTAACTGGCTGAGCCGCTAAAGTAGCTATAGTGGTAATAAATCCCGTCAGTAAAATGGGTCCTATAGAGAGTCCATCTATTCCGATTCTCCAGTAAAAATCAAAAAAATTGATCCATTTATAATTCTCCGTAAGTTGGATTAATGGATCATCCAATTGGAAATGATAACAAAATGCATAGGTTGTTAGAAGGAGATCGATTAAGCATATACAAATCGTATACCACTTAATTACCTTATTTCCTCGATGAGGAAATAAGAAGATTAAGGAACCTCCGGCTATAGGCAAAAGTACAACTATTGTTAACCAAGGAAAATAATTCGTGATAAAAATAAGATACACTTGGACCAGAAAAACCCGCGCTCAAAACAGAAGAATATTAATATTCTTCTGTTTTGAGCGCGGGTTTTTGCCAGTAAAAAAACGTATTGTATTCTCGTGGTGTTTGTTTTTTGAAAGGTATCAATAAGCTAGACCCATGCTTCGAGTTGTTTCATGCCATAAATAAACTCGAACACTTAAGAAATCCGTCGGACAGGCGGATTCACACCTCTTACAACCAACACAGTCCTCTGTTCTTGGGGCAGAAGCAATTTGCTTAGCTTTACACCCATCCCAAGGTATCATTTCTAATACATCTGTGGGGCAGGCTCGTACACATTGAGTACATCCTATACATGTATCATAAATCTTTACTGAATGTGACATTGGATCTAGAGTTTTTTTTTAACATCAAAAATTGAAAATTTTCGATCTAGTAAACTCGTAAATGAATCATATATTTAGACACCAGATGAATCAACGATTTACCAGAATTTTGAAACTTAACTTAAAAAAATCGACTTCCGGGTCAATTCATAAGAGGAGAAGAGGACCAAGATACTTTGATTTCTTACGTTTTTGCAAACATGCAAATCAAAATTGATGAATATTACACTATTCTAAATTCTAATTATTATTTTATTAATAATGATTAATACTATTTATTACTATTTATTCAACAAATTAGATTGATTGATACGAGTTGATTTTCTGTTACGATAAATTGAAGAAACAATAGCCAATCCGATAGCTGCTTCAGCGGCTGCAATAGCAATAACAAAAATAGAAAAAATATTTCCTTTTAATTGGCGACTATCAAAGAAATCAGAAAAGGTTACGAAATTTATATTCACTGCATTCAGTATAAGTTCAAGACACATAAGGGCTCTAACCATATTTCGGCTCGTGATCAATCCATAAATACCAATAGAAAATAAATAGGCACTCAAAACAAGTACATGTTCGAGCATCATTAACCAACTCCTTATCAATTTTTTTTTTTCATTTTAATATAATATGAACAACAATTCAACGGATTCAATTGACTAAAGAATATAACAAGTCTGGAACAAAAGAATATGTTGCCAAAAAAATGATTTTCTATATAAACACTTTTTTTTTACATTCACATATAATTCAACAGAAAAAAATGGAAAAAAATTTTATTTTTTTTTTATTGCTAGTTCGAAAAATTTCTTATTGGCGAGCCACGACAATTGCACCTATCAAAGCAGCTAAGAGAATTATGGAAATTAGTTCAAATGGAAGAAAAAAATCAGTTGATAAATGAATTCCAATTTGTTGACTAGTACTTATCAAATCTTGCTCTATAATCTGATTTGATCTTGTAGTCCAAATAATCCCGTACCATGATGTATCTGGGATAGTAGTTATTAGTGAAATAAGAATACTTGTACAAACCATCAAAGTAATTCCACCCCCAACGGTCAAAAGATGAGAATCTTGGTAATATTCCGAACCATTCATGAACATCACAGCAAATAGGATTAAAACGTTTATAGCTCCCACGTAAATAAGTAGTTGTGCGGCAGCTACAAAATGGGAATTTGATAAAATGTAGAATAAAGATATACAACCAAGAACCAGTCCCAAGGAAAAAGCAGAAAAAATTGGATTGGTAAAAAATACTACTCCTAGACTTCCTAATACAAGACCCGATCCCAAAAAGACTAAAAGAAAATCATGTAGTGGTTCAGGCAAATCCATTATATGTAAAAAAAGAGATAAATAAATCGAGATTTCATGACTTTAATTGATATGACCAGGGAAAATTTGGATATACGAGATTTCTCTCCGCATTGAATTTAATCCTAACAACTGGGAATTGATATGGGTATCGGTTATAGGCCAAATGTCCTTCTATTCGTTATATGAAAGAATAGGTCGAAACTATAAGTATAACTATATGATATGTATAGTTATATTTAGAGAACATTTTTTCTAATTTATTATTTATATTATTTAGTTATATATATATAAATGTTAGTTAGTTATATATATATTATATATTTAATAATATATATAATAAATAGATATGAGATATAGAAAGAATTATTTTCATTTTTTGAATTAAAATGAAATTATATATATATTATAATATCTTATTATTATTTATTATAATAAATAATAATAAATAATTTTGAATAATAAATTTGATATTCTATTATTTTATTATTTTTTTAATAAAAAAATAATAAATAAAAAAAAGAAAATAAGAAAGAAAAAATTTGGATTATATTTTTTTATTTGATATTTGAATTGTTCGTATTGTATAATCATCAATTACTGACATTGGTAAACGACCCAAAGCAATTTGATTATAATTCAATTCATGACGATCATAAGTCGAAAGTTCATATTCTTCCGTCATTGATAAACAATTTGTTGGACAATACTCAACACAGTTCCCGCAAAATATACAAATTCCGAAATCAATACTGTAATTAAACAATCGTTTATTTCGAATATCCGTTTCCAGTTTCCAATCAACAACGGGTAGATCTATAGGACATACACGAACACATACTTCACAAGCAATGCATTTATCAAATTCAAAATGGATTCGACCGCGGCAACGTTCCGATGTAATTAATTTTTCATAAGGATATTGAATAGTTACGGGTAAACGATTTGCGTGGGATAAGGTAATCATGAAACTTTGACCAATGTACCTTGCAGTTCGGACTGTTTGTTGACCATAATTCATGAACCCAGTTACCATAAGGAACATATCGTGAATATCTATGAATATTTTTGTTTTGTTTCTTTCTCTTGTTTGAGACAAGTTACAAATATAGAGGATCAATCTTTTACAGTGAAAACAGTTGAGACGAAGTTGTTAATAATAGATTACCGAGAGAAATAGGTAAAAGAAACTTCCATCCAAGATTTAATAATTGGTCCATTCTTAGCCTAGGCAAAGTCCATCTTGTTGTGATAGAAAGGAACAAGAACAAATAAGTTTTAGCTAATGTAATAAAGATATCAATTGTAGTTCCAAAAACCCCATATGCTTTATTTATCTCAAAAAACTCAGAAACTAATATGTACGGAACAGGGATATTTGAACCGCCCAAGTAAAGAACTGTTACAAATAATGAAGAAATTAATAGGTTTAAATAAGAAGCAACATAAAATAAACCAAATCTTATACCCGAATATTCCGTTTGATAACCCGCTACTAATTCTTCTTCCGCTTCTGGTAAATCAAAAGGTAATCTTTCGCATTCTGCTAGGGAAGAAAGTAGAAAAACGATGAAACCTATAGGTTGACGCCACAAATTCCATCCCCAAAAATCATATTTTGATTGTGCATCAACAATATCAACTGTACTTAAACTGTTAGATAATCCTAGTCGGTGATAACATTACTGTCCCATCGCTATTACAGAACCGTACGTGAGATTTTCACCTCATACGGCTCCTCGAAAGTCTTAAATAAATATAAGGACCAGGCCGATTGTTTGTCTTTTGCTATATCCCTAAGATGGATAAGATTCCAATTTATCGGACGGTTCTGAATTAGACCAATTGAATTCTGTCTGTTCTAATTTAGAATTTTTATAATAAAGATAAAAAAATTCATTTTTTATAAAAGATACAAAAGGCACTTCTGAATTTATCTTATCCCTAAAAAAAAAATAGATAATTTTTTAAGTAATAACTTTATTCTTCAATAAAAAAATCTTTTAGAATTTTCAAAAACCCTCCCCCGTCGTTTTTGATTACGAAAAAAGAATTACATATTAGTTTCTAAATTATGATATGACATAAATTCTATCTCCATAAATATGGATTAAAAATCCATATGGATAAAAAAAAGATAAAAAAGGGGGTCAGTCGCTTTTTTCTTTTTTTTCGTTCCTATTCGTCTTTTTTTGTGCAAATAAAATCAAAAAGGGACTTAAAAAAAAAAATTAAAGGATTTTTTCGTTCCCGATAGTTATTTATTTAATCAGTGGATAGGAGCCTACTCTGGACCGGAATTTGGGGGAGTACTGCCTTTATTTTTCTACCAACTTAAAGCCCCAATTAGTATTCTTTTTCTATTATGTGGAAATGCTCTTTTTGAAAATTTACATAATCCGCGTTACTAATCCTTTGTGTATCTTGGTGGTTCTAACCGTCCACTTAATCTTTTATGAGCCTCCCTTATTTATGTTAATACATGGATGATAATTCATCCAAACGGTAGCAAAAACGCAATAAAGTTGGTCTTTTGAACCCGAACCCGCTTCAAGACAAGATTTATAATCAAACAATCCTGGGGTAATCAGACTCTTCCGCTTCTAATTTTTTTTTTTCACTAAATTCTTATACATAGAAAATGAGACTCAATATTTTGACTGCAATTTTAAATCATCATACTATAACTATATATAAACTATACCATAGAGAGAATCTGGTAAGGTAATGTAATATAGTATTCATAAATTGTATTCAATAGAAGCTGTTTTATTTCACTCATATAACTATCTGATTTTTTTCTTCAATACGAATTGAGAATAATAATGAATTTATTCTACCCCTTTCCTATAAAGTGTCCTACAAAGAAAGGCGTATAAGCAATAGCATCGAAAAGTTTTTGTATCAACGAATCGCACGTAGAGATATTGATAACACACATAGAGTTAATGGTATTTCATAACTAATCGATTGAGCAGTAGCTCGTAGACCACCCAAAAAGGAATATTTATTATTTGATCCATATCCTGACATAAGAAGTCCAATGGGAGCAATACTCGAAATAGCAATCCATAAAAAAACACCGATATTGAGATCAGATAAAACAAAGTTATATCCAAAAGGAATTACTGAATAGCTTATTATAATTGATATGACTGATATGGATGGTCCGATACTGAATAAACGAATATCTCCCCTAGATGGAATAAGATTTTCTTTGAAAAGTAGTTTTGTTCCATCTGCTAGAGCTTGAAGAACTCCCAAAGGACCAGCGTATTCAGGTCCAATCCGCTGTTGTATACCTGCGGATATTTCTCTTTCTAACCATACAATTGATAGTACACTTATGGTGATTCCCAATACAAGAGTAAAGATAGGGGCAAGTACCCATAAAATTCCATATACCTCTTTAAAAGATTCCAATCTGAAAAAAGAATTGATATCTTGTATTTCTGTTGTATCAATTATCATTTCAACGATCAACTTCTCCCATAATGATATCTATGCTACCTAGTATTGTCATAATATCAGCCAATTTCATTCTTTTAACTAATTGAGAAAGAATTTGCAAATTGATAAACCCAGGTGGACGAATTTTCCATCTCCAAGGAAAACCATTCTGATCCCCTATTAGAAAAATTCCTAATTCTCCTTTTGGGGCTTCAACTCGTACATAAAGTTCTTGTTTCGGCAATTCAAAAGTTGGAGACGGTTTTTTACTAATGAATCTATATTCAAAATCATTCCATTCTGGTTCCCTTTCCCTATCAAAGTAACGGATTTCTAAATTTTCATATGGACCTCCAGGAATTCCTTCCAAAGCCTGTTGAATTATTTTTATGGATTCCACCATTTCGCCAATTCGAACTAAATAACGAGCTAATGAATCTCCTTCTTTTTGCCATTGAACTTCCCAATCAAATTCCCCGTAACACTCATAATTATCAACTTTACGGAGATCCCATTGTATTCCGGAAGCTCGAAGCATCGGTCCTGATAAACCCCAATTTATTACTTCCTTTCCACCAACAATGCCTATTCCCTCAACCCGTTCTAAAAAAATCGGATTTCTCGTAATAAGTTTTTGATATTCAACAACCCCTGTTAAAAAATAATCGCAAAAATCCAAACATTTATCTATCCAACCATGAGGTAGATCAGCCGCTACTCCCCCGATACGGAAAAAATTATGCATCATTCTCATACCTGTCGCAGCTTCGAATAGATCATATATTAATTCTCTTTCTCTGAAAATATAGAAGAAAGGGGTTTGTGCACCAATATCTGCCATAAAAGGTCCCAGCCATAATAGGTGAGAAGCTATACGACTCAATTCCAACATAATTACTCGAATATAGCTGGCTCTTTTAGGTACTTGAATATTTCCTAACTGTTCCGGTCCGTTTACGGTTATTGCTTCTGTAAACATAGTGGCTAAATAATCCCAACGTGTTACATAAGGCAAATATTGTATAATTGTTCGGTTTTCCGCAATTTTTTCCATCCCTCTGTGTAAATAACCCAATATTGGTTCACAATCAATAACATCCTCACCATCCAGAGTAACAATAAGTCGAAGAACACCATGCATTGATGGGTGGTGAGGACCCATATTCACTATCATGAGGTCTTTTCTTGTAGCTGGGACATTCATAGGTTTTTCCTCGATTTATTCATTCCATGAATTGCGTAAAACAAAAGAAAAAAAAATTCATAAAAATTCAAGACCTAATAAATCGAATAATTAAAAATTACTCTTCAAATTAACGAATTTGTGACTCCCGAATATCCAACTGATTTATTAATTTGTTATAACGTATTCTATTTTTCTTTGACAAATAAGATAGTAGCCGTTGTCGTTTTCCCAGAATTTTACGTAAACCTCGTTGAGATAAATAGTCTTTTCGGTGCAATTCAAAATGTGAAGTAAGTCTTCGTATCTTATTAGTGAAATTGAATACTTGAAATTCAACCGATCCGGGGTTTTCTTCTTTTTTTTTTTCTTGTGAAAAACTCGGTAGAATTAAATTTTTTACCATACGTTGAAAGCTTTCTTTTCCCTTTACTTATTTTATAGATATCTTTTTTTAATCAGTAATAGTAATGACACTTTTCAAAAATTTTTTATATTGTATATACAATAATATTTAATTCCGTCAGATTTCCCTATTTTTTTTTTTCAAATCATAGAATACTATATTTATGCATTCCAAAAAAATGGTAGACTAAAAAAATCTATATAAGACGATTTTGTTGATTCATTTTTGTATCGAATGGATACATCATTGAATTAGTATCAAGGACTCAGAATACAGAATAGAAGTTAACAAAATGTGTGTGCGCATCTATGTGTGTATCCATTTATATCCGCAAACCGAATATATTACGCTAAATAGAAGAAAGAAATATAGATTAACCAATTCTCAATCACGGATACATATGTATTCTTACTATACTGAAACGGCTTCCATTATAGGTATCAAACCAATAGCGATTCATGCAAGCTAAATCCTCTAATCGAAAATTTGGCCAAAGAAAAAAAGAGAAATTCTTTTGTTTTTTTTTTTCTCTATCAAGATCCTTATTTTCAGCCAAAACTTTACAGCAATTAGTTCCTTTATTCTTATTGTAAAATGTTGTCTTTCTATGTACACTTTCTCTATTCTTAGAATTGAAAGACATTAGAATTCTGAATTCTCTACGACGTCTAGCGGAAAAAAAAAATTCGGGAACAAACAAATCATTATGATTTGTTTCTTTTTTTTCTGTTATCTTTTGATCTCTTGTTCTTGGAGTGGATTTATATAATTTCTTCTTATCAACGTGGCTTTTTTCCGGATATCTTTGATTAATTTGACGCTTACTCTTATGAATCAACGAGAGGCCTATGGTTTGATACATAAAAAATTGTTCATCGTTTTCTCTAGACAGACGAACTGGTTCGATAATCAATATTCCTTCGTTGATCAATTTTTTATTTTTCGTCAATTCTGTAAGAGTCAAATCCTTCTGATTATGAATCATCATAATATCTAGACTTAGTTCTCCTCTTTGAATAGAGGTTATAGCAATCTCTTTTAGATTTTTCAATCTAATCAGGAGACAATATATTTTTATATTATTCATTACTCTTTGATTTAAGGAACCCTTCCAATTCAATTGAAAAATAAAAAACCTTTTTAATAAGAAATTTAGTTCTTCCTCTATCTTGCTATTGTATTGTGGTTTGTTTATATCCTCTTTCCTGTCCAATCCTGTATAATCTTCTTCAATATCTTTTTCTTGGGTTGAGAGAGGTGATTCAAAATCCACTCGACCCCTGTATTCCGCTTTTGCTTGATTTCGAGTTCCTAACTCGAATTCTAATTTTTTTTTTTTTTTTGATGATCTAAAAATATCTATTATTTTTTTCCTTCCAGTGATGTTTTTATTTGCACTAACATTTTTATTTATATTATTTATATTAAAATCGAAAAAAAGTAATTGGATTGGTATGATCCACGGGTTACTCATATATGCATTAAAAAATATCAAAAATTTGGAAAGGAACAAAAATTCCCGATTCGATATGGAACGATTTAATAGTTCTTCATTCATTCCCATCCAATCAAAATATTTTCTATCCAGATTTTTTTCCATATCTATAATAGCATCTTCTGCGATATAATTCTTGATAGAGATATCACTCGTTACATCAAATATCTTTTGTTTACGTGTGTTGTAATTATAAGAAATTGCTTGATTTTTATTTGCTTGGAATGGTGATCCATATCCATAAATATAGGAGTGCTTCTTATCTGCATAATTAATAGATTTATATGAAAAAAGATCATATTCATATTGTTTTTTTTTTAATGAGTCTAATTGTTGATTTTTGTAAAGAACTAATCGGGTTTTCTCATATGAATCACGCTTTTTAAAATCTATTTTTTGAGAGACACGACGCTCATGGATTCTATTTCTCCATTTTTGTGCCACTAATCTAGACCATCTCCTCTGAGATAAATCATATTGATAATGAACCTTTAACAACCAATTTTTCCATTGATTCATTACAGAATTGCGAGGTTTCTTTTGTCTTAATTTAGAATCAAATATTCTTTGTATTCCAAAAAAAAAATCCCGAATTTCAGTCTTAAGAAAAAAGGATTTTCCATGATCTTCAAAAGCAGATCTTAACTTATATATGTTAATAACTTGGATTTCTGATAATTTTAAAAATACATATGCCTGTGACAACGAGGATACGTCACAAGAATTCACAGAATTCTTATTCCTAATATGAGAATATTTTTTTAGAAGTGAAATAAAGTGAATTAGACTTTGATTAGTTTTATCCGTTCTGTCTTCTTTTCTTTCATTATTGTAAATGGATTTTTTTTCACTTCTGTTTCTTGTTCTTGATTCAAGAAACAATTGTACATCGATCCTAGGAATATAAATGATACATAGAAAGATATTTAGGTATACCCTTTCCATGAGAGATTTCAAAAAATAATGCTGTGATTTACGGTCTAATAATAATAAAGGATTTTGTGATTTACGGGCTAATAGAGGATTTATTTTTTTTAAAATTTCCCAAATACTTTTTTTTAATTCGAATCTTTTAGCATAATAACGTTTTTTGTTCGAACTAATATTTATCTCTGAAGAAAAAACCCCCTTTTCTTTTGTCATTTTTTTAATTATCTTTATGATTGTCTTTCTTTCAGCATTCAGATCTTTTATTTTTTTTTTTTTCAATGAACAAGTTGTCCAATTAACAGATTGAATTCGAATGGGTGATTCGTAAATCATTGGCATTTTCTTACTTATTGTTGAATCTTTTTGGCTTTCACTCAATCCATATATCTTTTTGAATCTAAGTAGAAATAAAGTCGGGAGTTGTTTTATTTTTTCGTTTAGAAATTCAATCCTTTTTATGATCCATTTTGCTCTTTCTTTTAAGAAATTTAGGAACAATTTTGTTCTCTGATTTAAAATATTGAGAACGATAAAAAAATTATTTTTCCATTTTTTTATTTTTTTGTTGAGTTTTTTTAAAATGGGATGAAAAAAATAAAATTTATTTCGGGGAAAACTAGAAAAGGGGAATTCCACTTCCATTCCCAAAATTGTTAAAAAGCAAAAGTCCCGCCTTTTTTTTTCCTCTTTTTTTTTCATTGGATCCTTTTCAGTGGATCGTAACTTAGATCTGTGCCAAGGCTTCAGACGAAAAGGAAATATGATTTTTATCTGAATACCATCTATTAGCCACTTTTTTGGAAATTCTGTTTCGGATAATTGAACGCCATTATAGGTGCATTTAATATACATTTCTTTCTTCCAATCCCTAAAATCTTCTGACCATTCGGGAAATTGAAATAATAGCATACGAACTATATTTTTAATTATTATCAATGAAGGCAATATAATATATTTTCTAAGAATTGATTGGGTTATTAATAAATAACCTCTTATTACTTGAGCAAATATAATGCTATCCCAGGCCTCTCCTATTTCTATACGTCTTTTTTCCTCTTTTTCTTTTTTTTTTTTTTCGCCCCCCTCCTCACTTTCTTTTTTATTTTCCTCCGTATAATCTGAATTTAGGTATTCTGCTTTTGTACGCATCCAATTTTTGAACATAAAAATTATTTGTCTCATTGGCTCAAAATTTTTTAAAAAAGAAAAGAACGAGGGTTTTTCAATTTTGTCCAAAAAAAGGGGCGAATGCAGACTTTTTTGAAAGAGTTTCCAAGTAATTGTTTTACGCCTTTGAGCACGTATAGATCCTTTTATTATGTCTCGTCGAAAATCAGGTTGTTGTGCATAACGTATTAAAGCCAATTCCCCGTTTTTATCAGTATCATTAGTATCTCTAGTATATCTATAAGTGTCGTTATTTTTTTTTTTTTTAGTAAAAGTAAAAATAACTACACGTTTGGCTTTTCGGGAACGAATTCCATATTTCTCTTCCTCGTTTTTTACTTCCAGTTGTTCTAATTCGTCAATTAATTTGTATGACCATCGAGGAACTTCTTTCCTCATTTCTTTGATTCCAATAGATTTTTTTTTTTTTACAATTCTTTTCTCGTTCAGATCAGTTCTAATTGCGTCGAACAATAATTTTATTTTTTTTTTTTCGGAATTCACTTTCACTTGTTCATATTCTGGAAAGAGAACAAGTCCTTCAAAATTAAGGCTTGATACTGATTTATCCGATAATTTTTGGATTAAATAAAAAAAAAATAAAATTTCAATTAATAATGATTTTTTATCAAATGTATCTATGTTCTGTTCAAATTCTGGATGATTTTTTTTACTATTTATAAGGAGAGCGTGAATCTTATTTATACAAATATTATTTTTTTTATAAGTTTCCGTTTTGATTGAGGATAACAAACTATTTTGGATTCGTCCACGACAGGGTCCATTCAAGAAAGGATCGTATATTTTAGGTAAGTTTTTTGTTTGAGTCTCCTCATTACACAATCTAATTCGTTTTTCAACTATATCCAAAGGCAAAAATTCCTTATCTAAAACTTCGGCCCTGTTTAAAAATTCATTTATTAGTTTTTTTTTTTTTTCTTCATTTATAGAGTTCCAATAATTAGAGAATTTATCATAGAAGTTTTTTTCTGGTGTGAAAAGGTTTATTTTTTTTTCCATAATTTTAATAAAAGTCGACAAATAAGGTGGATACGTAAAAAATATTCTTTCTTTTCCATCACTTTTACATGTAAAAAAAAAGAATTGTGAAATCTCATTTCTTACTATATTTTCAAATCGAGCATTTTTTATATATCGCAACGGACGCTTCCATCGTTTAAAATCAAAAAAAATAGTTACAAGAG